ATAATCCCGACCCTTGCAGTAAGATTATTTTCAATCCATTCAATTTGAATTGGTATTTTCTCCGTCACAATTATTGTGAAGAGACGGCTACAATAATTAACCTTGGACAGTTTATTTGTGAAACTGTGTGTATAGCCAAAACCGGACCACACCTAAAATCGGGTCAAGTTATCTTTGTTCAAGCCGATTTCGTAGTAATACGATCAGCTAAGCCTTATTTGGCCACCCCTGGAGCAACCATTCATGGCAATTATGGTGAAATCTTTTATGAAGGAGATACATTAGTTACATTTATATATGAAAAGTCGAGATCTGGGGACATAACGCAGGGTCTTCCAAAAGTGGAACAAGTGTTAGAAGTGCGCTCGATCGATTCAATATCGATGAATCTAGAAAAGAGGATTGAGGGTTGGAACGAATGTATAACAAGAATTCTTGGAATTCCTTGGGGATTCTTCATTAGTGCTGAGCTAACTATAGTGCAAAGTCGTATCTCTTTGGTCAATAAGATCCAAAAGGTTTATCGATCCCAGGGGGTGCGGATTCATAATAGGCATATAGAAATTATTGTACGGCAAATAACATCAAAAGTATTGGTTTCAGAAGACAGAATGCCTAATGTTTTTTCACCCGGAGAACTAATCGGATTGTTACGAGCAGAACGAACGGGACGCGCTTTGGAAGAAGCGATCTGTTACCGAGCCATCTTATTGGGAATAACAAGAGTATCCCTCAATACCCAAAGTTTCATATCTGAAGCAAGTTTTCAAGAAACTGCTCGAGTTTTAGCAAAGGCAGCTCTCCGGGGGCGTATCGATTGGTTGAAAGGTCTGAAAGAGAACGTTGTTTTGGGGGGGATGATACCTGTCGGGACCGGGTTCAAAGGATTAGTACACTCTTCAAAACAACATAATAAGATTCCTTTGAAAACAAAAAAAAAGAATCTATTCGAGGCGAAAACGGTAGATATTTTGTTTCACCAGAGAAAATTTGTTGATTCGTCCCTTTGACAGAAGACAGAATTTCCACGATACATCCATTTATAGGATTTACTGATTCCTAAGAAGGGAGTAATTCCTTTCACTTCATTATTTTAGTAAAAGTTCTTGCGGCTCCAGCTTGGATGACATTCAATATCATGTACCCATGTTCCTATACGTATATCGGCTAATGGTACGCAATTCCCTATTTTAAAATTTTAAATTTAGATCAAGTATCTCATATCTATAACTCATATCTATAAGCAGGGGGGCGCGGCCAAGAAACAGCTAGCGGACTGCCCCCTTCCTTCCATTCGGCGTTTCTTCGCTGTGTGAACATATGTATGGGCAAGTCGCAATAAAATTGGCTAGTCGAAGGTTTAGGCCAATCGCAATTTATCACCATCTTGCCCGCTTCCAATTGATGACTGGCTATTATATAAGTCTTGACCTAAGCCCCTGTGCTGGCTCGTCTCCCGAGAACCGTACGTGAGCTGCCTCGTACGGCTCTTCCTAAGAACTTGAAGTCCCTCTCTCTTAATATAAAAAAATTAATTTACAATCCCTTTTCAAAAAGCTTTCGCCCCTCCGGGGGCTATTAGAGAAGCAGCTTCGTTCCTTGACTTCTTTGCTGAGTCAAGCTTCCTTGTTCCTTAGTGTAGTCTCGGTCCATAGTTTAAGACTTCGCCTAGTCTATATCCACAGCTGACCTTAGTCCGTACTTACGCCTTTACCTTTGTATTTGTATACGGCTAAGTGTTACTTTGTAACCTTAACGTACTTTTTACTGTAGCATACATAGGCTTTCGTCGGGCTTTCGTCCCTTCGCCTATAGACGGCGGCTTGGCTTCGATATCGCTCATGACTTAGTGTATAGAGCCGTGTAGTCGTCGGTTTTACACAACAATGCCTTATGATATAGTGGTCTGCCTTTCGAATGCCTCCTTCCTTTTTTTTCTGAGGAAGCCCCTTACAACTAGAATATAAAGAACAGGGGGCTGTTCACCTTTGGGAAGTTAGCTACTTAAGTACTACTCATAAAGTAAAGGCGAACGGCATTCTGTTCTACAGCTACTTTCTGTTCGACAGCTACTTAATATTAGTTATATTAGTTACTTAATATTCTACAGCTATTAATAATATATAATATATTAAATTAAATTTTTTTTTATAATTCTATTTTTTTTTTTTATTATATTTATATACATTTATTATATACATTTATTATATACATTTATATACTAATATATACTAAATATAAATTAGTAAATATAAATAGTCAGTATATAAGTATAATAGTACTAATACTAGTTGTAATAAGTAGTAATATAAGTGGTAATAATAGTAAAAGTCGAACAACTTGTCGTACTACTGAAGTACCTAAGGTGAACAGGGCTCACGGGCCGGGACATCCGGCAGAATGCTTGGCCTCCTGCGATGGAAGCGACACCCGAAGGGTGCGCTTCTGGCAGTTAGCTTCTAGCACTATATAATAATAGATAATAATAAGTATCGGGCATTCTGAGCTGGAAGGGGGCAAGCAAATGAAGGCATTACGGGTCGACTACAAGAAGCAAAGCTTCGTAGACTCTGCAAGTCGCTTATAGAATGCCGACTACTATTTTCCACTTAATACTTAATGAGGGAGGGGGAGTGAAGCGAAGCTTCGCGAGCTTTAAAGGTTAGCTCGGTTCTCGCCTGGATCGATTAAGTACCTCAGGCCAGCCCCTTGGTATGCTAAGATTATTATTACATAATTAATCCACTCACTTGGCTAGAAAGAGAGCTTCTAGCAAAGAGTTCAATCGATAGCTTGATAAAGAAAAGGGAATTTTTCTTAAAAGTCGGCGAGCCCAAACAGACGAGAACTTTTTATTAATTAAGAATTAATTAATTAATAGCCGTTACATACATGGGAAGTACGCCCACTTGTGCACGCATAAACAAAGGAGCCAAACAACTAAAGACTACATTAGAAAGTTAACTAAAATAAAAACATATTAAAGACGTAGAACAACATGAAAAATAACAAAGAAAGCCTTGCAAGACTACTTATTTAAATCTTATAGATCTTCTAGTTTCGATTTCCCCTACGGTTGTTCTGGGCCCCCTGCACAATGAGCGCGTCCCTTTCTTCAAGCAGCTCCCTCTTCCTTTCATCAAACTCACGAATGCTATCCCGAATTGCTAGCATCCTTCTCGCAATTTCTTCAGGATCTATGGGAGGCATGTGCTCCCAGAAGAGACCCAGAAGTTGCTCCTGCTGGAGCTTGGCGTTCGCCACGCGTTGGATTGCTTGATCTATTTGATAAAGTCTTGATACGGTAGCTGGATCCATCTCCCTTTGGTTTGCCAAATAGAGAAAGAAGCTTCTATTTATAGGCGTAGGAGTAGGAGGCCCTTATATTATGTATTATGCTTAAGGCCTTTCTTATTATTAGTAATAATTCTTGTCTTGGTTCCGTAACATGGTTCAAACCTGGCTTTTCGTGAATATGGAATCCCATCCACTAGATTTTGCTGAATAATTGCCCTTTTCCCCGTACGGATTTGAGTACGAAAGTCCCACCCCAAACAGCGAATAGGACTTTCTTTTTCGCGGGTATCGCCACGCCCGATCACTCCTTCAAGAATAGGGAGCAATAATAGAGCGAATCCGTCAGAGAGTACTCCCTCCCCTTTCTTAAGAGATAGAGCAATCGTCACTCGACAGCTCAAAAATGACCAGTACAAAACCATGTGATCTGTCCTCGTTTACGTACCCCACTGGCACTAGCCTAACGTCCTTTCCTACCCCAAGCCAGGGCACCCACCACTCCCCCTACACTATTCCTCTCTACAGGCCCTTTTTCGCTCTCTCTCCTCCTAAAACGAAATAAACCTCCTCGCACCTCTTCAGGATGACGTCTTACAGATCCGGCCAGTTCGACACTCACCTTACACACTTAGTATGGACTTAATTAAGTCAAAGCCCTTACGCTTTCTGGATAAGGAGAGGTTTTTAGTTACGTGCTCTTTCCTGAGCTATAATTTTGCAATAACCTTTTCCTTGTTCGTGATATTATGAGAAAAATTTGAATTTTTCTCTCCTTCCTCTGAATAGTGATCATGAGACAGACCAGAAATCGTTCAGCATATCTAGCCCGCATTTAGGATACCTCAGATGTAAGAAACATCGTTTAATTGCCAACAAGTACCACAAATTAAAATCAAGAACATTATTGTCAACGGAGATTATTATATAAAAATAACCTGCATTTGTGGTTTCCTTTTTCCATAAACCAGTAAAAGAAATGGGTGGAGCGAAGGAAGGGGAAGCTTGGATTCTGAAAATGGAGCTGGTTGTTTTCCATGAGATGGCGCTGTGTTAGGGTTACCCGTGGGAACGACCGAGACCTAAGGGAGGTCTTTCGGCTTGGACATGACGTTTGCTTGATATTGGGCGGAGTGGGCTTGCTTGGAATGGAAGCGTGAAGTGAGATATCAGATCGGACGCCCATGGTTATACCGGCTCCACACCTTATCTTCTTGCTTTCTCAATCCGACCACATCAAGTAAAAACGAAACATCCATTATTTCATAGTTTTATGTTATTAATCCACCGTAGTTGTCTAGTTCACTTGTAAAACAAGTTAATCTATTAATTGACTCTATAGGGTAATACCTGGCCGATGCTTACACACCTTTAAAACTTTCCACAAAAGCCTCCGCTATGAGGTCAACTTTATGTAGGCAGTAGGTAATCTAGAGTGATTTTGGTTATTGAGATATCCCCCTGTCGAACACATGTAGAATGAACATGTAGAATGAATTCGTGTTTTTCCTTTATAGGAAGCTGGAGATTGTATAAATCATGGTATGGCTGGAGGTGGTGATACTCATATACATGACAAGAGTACCACAAAAATAAAAATATATTATATTAGAATATGTACCCTACCTATTTTCATCCAGAAAGATACGAAAATATGTACCATACAAATGACCGTCAAATTTGTGTAGATACCTATCGTCGTTTTC